GAAATAATCTTTTATTTTCTTTTGAAAAAACGTAAATAGATTTATTCTGAGTAATGAGAAGACTATTCAAATTATGATATTCGTGAAGAAAGAACCGCAATAAATGTAAAAAAGGAACATCTTGAATCCAGCATTGAAGAATTTGAACCAAGATTTCCATATGTATGGGATGAGGTATTAGTATATCTGAGACATAATTTAAATGTGATAATTTGTCCTCTAAAAAGGGAAAAATGGAATGAATTGATCGTAAATTATGATATTTTGGTATTTCTTTTTCTTCGAAATAAGATACTAATCGCAACGAGAATGGAATTTCTACAATAATTGCAAAACTTTCTGATATCATTTGAGAATGAAAATGAGAAAAAAAAAAATTATTGTGGTTGTATCCAACGAATCGATTTTGATTAGAATCATTAACCAAAGAAATCAAAAAATTCTGTTGATAGATTCGAGTAATTAAACGTTTTACAAGTACTAAACTAGATTTATTGTCATAACCAAAAACTTCCACAGGTTCGTAAAAAACCGAACCATTTAACCCATGATTATGAGCAAGTGCATAAATATATTCCTGAAAGAGTAGCGGATATAGGAAGTGTTGTTGCCGAGATCTATCCTTTTCTAAATATCCTTGTAATTCTTCCATTGACTTACATTTTTTCTACTTGAAACAAAAACAGTAGGCATTTCTTGGGTTATCAAATTATACATAGTGCAATATGGTCAGAACAAGGTATGTATTATGTACAAAAAAATATATATACCCCGGAAACAGAAAGTCCAATCAACAGATCTTTTTCCTCTCCCCTTCTATCTAATGGGTTTATCCTCGTTATAATTATTAGAGGTTCAAAAATCTTTTATTTTTGCAACCCGATCGCTCTTTTGACTTTGGAACAAATTCTTTTTGTCAGTATACTGTTTCTTCTACACATTCGTTTCCAATCTATAATAGAGAATAGTTAGGATTTTTAAAAAAATAAAAAAAAAAGAATCAAAGGACCACTCACAGGAGAACCTTTTCCCGCATCAGGCACTAATTTTTTTTAACGTCTAATTAGATCGGGTAATTATTCAAATAAAGAATAGAAGCTCGTTGCTTTTTTTTACCAGAATTGGAGCCGTAGGACTCTATCCATTTATTCACTAAACCCAACTGTCAATGTGAATTTTTTTTGTCTTCCTCCTAAAATAAAAACAAAATTTTGGAATGATCTAGTAAGGATTGACTCAGAATTCTACTAAAAAAAAATAGGAATCTAATAAGAAATTAAGAAATTCCATTTTCTTCTTATTATTACGACATGCTGTTTTTTCCATCCATTACCTTTCAGGATCAGTCGCGGTTTTATAGACTCTACCAATAGTCTGGACGAATTCATTGCTTCATCCAAATGTGTAAAAGATCATAGTCGCACTTAAAAGCCGAGTACTCTACCGTTGAGTTAGCAACCCAGATAAATATGATTTGTAGATACGATCGAAATAAAAAAATAAATGGAATTGCACTGTACAACTACGTCAAAACATTGAACTAACAAGAAATAGAGGAAAGATTTTATGATCAATTCTAAACACCAAAATAGCAAAATGAATGGATCGGATTCAAAAATAAAAAACAACGGATTCCAAATAGAAATATCAAAATTTACAGACCGCCCATTTTCTCAAAATTTTTGATTTTCGTTAAGAAAATACATCTTGCATATGTATAACAGTAAATTCGGCAAACCCATCATTTGACTGAAGTAAAGGAAAACCAAATTAGGGGTCGGAATAAACAGATCCGCTTATCTACGATCGAATTATATTTGTTCGATACAACATTGTCAATATGAATGGAAAACAAATTCAATTGAATTAATAATTAATTAAGTATTGTATTTAAGTATTAAGTAAATCAAATAAGAATTCGTGTTGGATTGGCACAACATAAATAAGAAATTTAGATGAAAAAAAATAAGGAAAAGGTAGAGAAAAAGTATGAATACAACAAGAAAAGAGCAAATTTTGAGTAACTAATTGCCCAAAATAGATACTAGTTACCTTTTCTTTTTTATTTATTAATTATTAAAAGAAATTTTGTTTTTTTTTCTTTATGAAGGTCTTTCTTTAACTTTAAATAATTCTGCCTTCCTTAAAATATCATGAACAGTTCCTGTAGGTTGAGCACCTTTTTCAAGGAAATAACGAATGGCAGGAACATTTAAATAAGTTTGATTCTGTATCGGATCGTAAAAACCCACTTTTTGAAGATCTCTTCCTTCTCTTCGGGATCGAACATCAATTGCAACGATTCGATAGATCGCTCATTGGGATAGATGTAGATAAATAATACCCCCCCTAGAAACGTATAGGAGGCTTTCTCCTCATACGGCTCGAGAAAAAATGATTCTAATATTTCTGTATATTCTGTATATAATGACAAATAGATCCATAAAATCATGAAGTCGACTATAATTTGAGTTATAATTTGAGTCGTTTTTTGTTCTTATTTACAGATACAGAAAAAAAGAAATATCATTCGTACTCATAACTCAAGTTGGGCAATTCTGAAAAAGTGCGAAGGTAACTCTTTAGACATTTCTTGAGTCGTCTCTAACCTCTTTTGTTTGTCTCGTCTCGAATCTATTTTTCTTCTTCATTATAATAAAATTAAATAAAATTATTGAGACAATTGAAAATAGTGTTTCCTTGTTCCGGAATCCTTTCTCTTTACTTTGTAAAATCATTAGGTTTAGACATTACTTCGGTGATCCTTATTCCTTTTCAAAATGGCAGCAACATACCTTTTGTTTTTTGTTATTTCTTTCTATGAATAATACGAAAGATTTATTATAATACACTTTTCATTTTAATCGAAAAAGTTTTACCAATTTCGACAAATTTGACTTTTTTATTTTATTTCAAACTTGTTCGAATTTTAACCCTTCGATTTCGATATTGAGGATATATTTACAAAGTTGGTCTAACTTATTAATTGTTACTAACCCTAGATTCTTCCCCCCGAGAAATGAATCAATACTTTTTGTTCGAGCTCCATTATGTACTATTCCTATTTACCAACCCAACACAAATTAGGTTCCTAGCAAGAACAGAACAAACTATGTCGATTCAAGAGCATCTTCATTCCTATAGAAAATGGTGGATGTAAGAATCCACAACGAATCATGTCCTTCAAGTCGCACGTTGCTTTCTACCACATCGTTTCAAACGAAGTTTTACCATAACATTCCTCTGATTAAATTTCGAACCGGTATGGAATTGATTCAATATGGAATCATGAATAGTCATTGGCTCAAATGAAACAGATTTCTAAAAAAGACGAATAAACGCGTTTACTTAAGTCTTATTTACATCTTCAACAGATTGTTCGGGATGATGAATCATAAAAAGGATCATCCCCCCCTTTTTTTCGAATACATAAATGAAAAAGTAAAGGCCTTTACTTAATAGAATAATAGAATAGATTTTCAATTCCGGAACAAAATAAGTTAGTAACCAAATATAAGCTATTCCGATGACTCGAAAAGGTCGGAAGTCCCTCTATAATATAGATTTTTCACACTTATTCAAGTACCAAGGGTTCACAAAAATGAAGATTCAAAATTCTTTCTTTCATCTGAAAGAGAAAAATCTGAATCAAGAATAAGAGGAATCTAATCTTTTCATATCCATCATATACAACGAACAATTGTTACTGGGAGTAATCATGGATATTTAAAGGATCACAGATCCTTTTGACTTAACCAAGGGAAGGGGCTGCTGTTACTGAAATAGAACAATACAATAATAATACATAATATCTATTATACAGCATACAGACCCATTTTGTTTTACTTCAGATTCAAGAATCTTTCCTCCAATTCCATAAAAATGGAATATATAAATTTTCATCCATCCAATCATTACATTATATTGATTTCCAATTATTCAATTGAATAAGCTAAAATACAAAAAAAGAAAATGGGATCCAGATCAATTTATTTTTCCTATTTTTTCCTTAGAAGTTTTTAGACGAACGATGAAATGCAATTAATACAAAAAACTACGTAATCTTTAGTCTCCACATAAAGTGTGGAATTGGGATACACCATTTATTTTCTTTAGGCTTTCCTTGGGGAATGGAATAGAAAAAAAACTTTTTTTTTTCTATTTCAATTAAGAATGCACCATGTGCGAATTCCCATTTCACGGGTATGGAACACAAGGTTTCCCTAAGTAACTAACTTCAATATGAATATGAGTATGAGCATACTCTGAATGGGAATGATCCACCTCCAATTCTTTTTTGAATTCAAAATTCAAAGAAATATTTTGATTTCTACCCGTACATTGAATTCAGAACAAAGAAGGGGTTGGGTCACACATTATATATATCCAATATCCAAGCAAGATTAAACAGAAAATTGTTAAAGAGAAGAATCTTTCGTTTCTGATGGAGACGATCTGGGACGGAAGGATTCGAACCTCCGAATAGCGGGACCAAAACCCGTTGCCTTACCGCTTGGCCACGCCCCATTTAGATTTATATTCGACACTAATAAAGACTAATATTGGTATTGGTCATTCGTCAATCCCAGCCCAAATACATATGAAATACATTGTTGCTAGGATTCAACACATGTAAATATAGAATCACAAAAAATTATTGATCAAATTATTGATCATTACATAAAATTCAATTAAGATATTGTACGAAACTATAATTCCTTGTATTCTCATTTGAGAATGAAAGGAAAGATTTTTGATTTGGGAGAGTTCGAAGAAAAAGAAGGATTTTTTGACCCGCCTTTTTATTTTTCCTTCATAAAAAGAACTCAACCAAAATCCAATTTTCTAATCTACAAGAATGAAATGTTTGTTATGCTTAATATCTTTAGTTTAATCTGTATCTGTCTTAATTCCACCCTTTATTCGAGTAGTTTTTTCTTCGCTAAATTGCCGGAGGCTTATGCCTTTTTCAATCCAATCGTAGATTTTATGCCTGTCATACCTCTACTATTTTTTCTATTAGCTTTTGTTTGGCAAGCTGCTGTAAGTTTTCGATAAAATTTGGAATACTCTGCATAATTCATGATTTATTCGAAAAAATCAATTCTAAAATAAAAATTGATAAGATCAGATAAGTTTTATATTATGAACCCTCGATTCAAAAATAGAAATTCTTGTATATTGAATTGAATGACCGCGGTGAGAAATTTGGATCAACTTATTTCCTCGTTCTTACATTCCAGTAAACAAGGACTTTCGAAGAACCCACAATATCCAATAACGGATATGGCCAAACATTTTTGGTAATGAAGGAATCAGAACCTTTCTTTTCTTAACCTTTCTTTTCTTATTACCTTATTACAAAGTAGAAAGAAATTTGTTGAAAATTACTTTTTTTTCAAGATTCAAGAAAAGACTTCATTTTGGGGGTGTTATGCAAAAATAACGTATGTGATAAAAAATAGGCAATCTATTTCCTTTTTCCCCAAAAAATAATCTTGGAGATTGTGTAATGCTTACTCTCAAACTCTTCGTTTACACAGTAGTGATATTTTTTGTTTCTCTCTTCATCTTCGGATTCTTATCTAACGATCCGGGCCGTAATCCTGGACGTGAGGAATAAAAAATGTTGAGTTTTCTTTATTTTTTTTTTTTTTTATTCCATACATTTAACATTTACCTATGATGAAAAAAAAAAAGGATCCCATTTTTTCCAATTTGAAAGTCTGAAGTGATCAGAGGGAACGGAGAGAGAGGGATTCGAACCCTCGGTACAAATAACTCGTACAACGGATTAGCAATCTGCCGCTTTAGTCCACTCAGCCATCTCTCCCAATTCAAAATTGCATTTTTTTTTATATGATGTGAAGTAAAAAGATTGAAACAAAAAAAAACTTCGTTTTCTTTTTTTCATTATTTATTAGTAATAATTTATTATAAGATAGGATAAAGTAACGATAATAATATAAAAATATTAGAAATAATATATTTGAATAATATATTCAAAACAAATTTGAAATTCTATATAAAAATGGATAAGATATCTACGAATTTGATCAGTAATTCAATTTAGATAATGATTCGAAACAGAGATCTTATCCCCGATAGAATAGATATAGACAGAATCCCTTACTTCATTTCTTTAATTTTGTAAGAAAGGTTCATTCCCCCGGCCTGGTTAAGTACTGGCCGGGCCATTACATTATTTCTTTTTTTGTTCTGATAAATCATTTCATAGATCAAACAATTTAATTATGTATGATTTGATATCAAATCAAAAATTCTTGGTTGTTATTGAAGCAACAAAGAAAATGTCTATCCCCAGTCCTATGATAGAAGTGCCATTTCTTAGTGATTAGTATTATTAATACTATACTAATAATAAGAATACTATAGAATAAGAATATGAAAGAATATTTTTCACATTCTTATCATTCTTATTAAGTATATAAATATAAGTATTTTTTTCTCAATTTACTTAATTACTAACCGGAAAAGAACACATACATATAACAATTAATATTAAACAATATCAAATAATATTAAACAATATCAAAAATGAAACACACATATGTTATAACATATATAACATAACTCATTTACTTGTTCAAGGGACAAGCTTTATTTTATTTGAACATTTGAAATCCAATTGATCCGATTGATCCCCAAATTCATAGGATCTGGCAGTTGAAGGGGAAGTTGAAAACGAAAAACGAAATGCGGAATTCATCATTTTTATGGTCCATCTTTAAGAAATCCCTAGATTCGGAATGTCAGTAATGACTTCCAGCAAATGAAAAAGATGACTTTTCATTTTATTATATTAATTATAAATTATATATAATTATATTTAAATATTTAATTATATATATATATATTTAATTTGATTATATATTGTATATATATATATAAATTTATATATAAATTCTATTTCATTATATTATGAATTAGGATCAAGTATGATCAAGTCAAGTTTTATTTAAATAAGCTGCTTTCTATTCTTCGCCTATTTTTTTCAAGTACCTCCAGCGGGACGAAGTGCCAACACTAGAATTTTCATGAGTCTGATGCTATCTTAATTGTATCTAATTCCTTTGCTCATTCCTTTGTTCGACAAAAGGTTCATTCATATATAATAATGGAGATATGTAGCGGGTATAGTTTAGTGGTAAAAGTGCGATTCGTTTGATTAATAACTTAAATAGTTAAGGGATCCTTCGGTTTTTTCATATTCCGATCAAGATCAAAAAAACTTTATTTCTTAAATTGAAAAGGTTGAATCCTTTTTCCCTCAATAGCATATTTGAGGAAGACTATACATTCTCACGATTTATATCCAAGGGTCAATTCGAAATTGAATACAAAATGGGATTATGGAATCGCGAAGCATAATTTTTTTTTATTTCAATTGGATCAAATCTTCCAATTGAATGAGTATGAGTAAAGGATCTATGGATGAAGATACAAAACAAAAGTGTATTTCCAATCGTAACTAGATCT